GCCAGTGTATATCATCTTACGAGAATAGAGTATGGTATAGATCAACCGGAAGAAGTATGCATAAAAGTATTTGCCCCAAGGAGGAATCCTAGAATTCCGTCTGTTTTCTGGATTTGGAAAAGTGCGGATTTTCAAGAAAGAGAATCTTATGATATGTTGGGAATCTCTTATAATAATCATCCACGTCTGAAACGTATCTTAATGCCTGAAAGCTGGATAGGATGGCCTTTACGTAAGGATTATATTGCCCCTAATTTTTATGAAATACAAGATGCTCATTGAATAATCAGAAAATAATCTTCACTTCTACCACAACTACAACTCTAGATATTCAAAGAGATGAAGTCTCATTAACATATTATGGATAAGTTAAATAAAATAAATAATGAATAAAGGAAATAAATAAAAAAAAAAAAAGACAATACAATTAGAGAGATTCATTAAGATTTTATGATTTTGAAGATACTTTTGGGGGATAAGCCCAGTCAATAGGCTGAAACTCAAAGAGTTCATGATGCCGAACTATGTACCGCGCACGTCATTTAGATGGGCTCCAGAAAGTCACATAGGAGGAAATAAAGAAATAAAATATGAAAAGAAAATAGAAAGGGGATCAGATTCTATTTATTTGTACTGTATCGGAGATGAATCTTGGCTATTCGTACCCTTCAACTCCCCTAGACTAGACTTTTAGGTTTTTCAACCAACCAATTTACCTTTTGTAATATGTATGAAGATGAAGTATTAATATTTTCTTTTACATATTTTTTATACATATAAAAAAAAGTATAGACTCTTTACTCATCTTTAACTATTTTATTCTATAAATAGAATAAGTACATCCCCGATGGATAAATATGTATCATGATTTATATTATGTAATGAATATGTATGTCGACCCATATCAATTAATTTGTAGAATAGATACTCATACAAATTGCTCATGTGCCAGGAACCAGATTTGAACTGGTGACACGAGGATTTTCAGTCCTCTGCTCTACCAGCTGAGCTATCCCGACCATTCCTCACGCACCATCCTCATTTTAATAGAGGACTTGGGTCTATGTCAATTAAAAAGACGAAAGGGGGATTGGAAAGTCTTATCCAGCCAGGTCCTGGTGGAATTTCTTGGATCTTCAAAAAAAAAGACTTTGTAAGTTTCAGTACAGTACGAGTAATAAAATGAATTATTAATTATTCAAATTTAACATTGGGATTCCTTTCTCAAAGATGTTCATTTGTACGTGTTTCATCTATATCACAAGGCTTGTGATAAGAAAAAAACTTTCGCTCAGATACGTTTGTAGAATTAGAATAAACGAGAAAGATAACGAATTTTGAACCGCTAACGAAATGAGAAGGTAGGATAAATAATTAGGGAATCAGATGGACCTTTTTGGGGATAGAGGGACTTGAACCCTCACGATTTTTAAAGTCGACGGATTTTCCTCTTACTATAAATTTCATTGTTGTCGATATTGACATGTAGAATGGGACTCTATCTTTATTCTCGTCCAATTAATCAATTCTTCAAAAGATCTATCAGATTTTGATGGAGTAACTGATTTGATCAATGAATATTTGATTCTTTTTTCAACTTATAATTGATTCACAACAATTCTTTCATTTTTCATGAAAATTAAAAGAAATACGGATTTGTGTTGTCATTAATCATTTGAAGATAGTATTTCAGTACGTATAGAGTTTTATTCTTCATCCTTTCTGGAGTGATTCTTTTACTAACGCACTGCAGCCAACTCGATTTGTTAGAACAGCTTCCATTGAGTCTCTGCACCTATCCTTTTGTATTATCGCTTTCTGAACCCTTGTTTGTTTTCAGAAAACCGGATTTGGCTCAGGATTGCCCATTTTTAATTCCAGGGTTTCTCTGAATTTGAAAGTTATCACTTGGTAGGTTTCCATACCAAGGCTCAATTCAATTAAGTCCGTAGCGTCTACCAATTTCGCCATATCCCCCCTTTTGTGATTAGGATCTCATTATGATACCGTTTTTCCTTTTTATTTCATTTATATTATGATGGAACTGTTGAATTCATTAGATAGCGGTTCTCATATTGAAAACTGTTTTCTTATATTTGGATTTCTTGTCTATCTTCTTTCATCTCTCTCGCAAACTCATATTTGGTCCAATTAGAATCTATTATTTCTCTATTCACAAATCAATATAGAATATAGATGGATACATATCACATAATATAGTATACTTAATACTATATTATTATATATGATACTATATTATTATATATGAATATATAGTATTATTACACCTATATTATAATTCTACTTAATATATATTTTACATATATATACATTTCCCTATTTATATCGTTTTTAGCGTACAATTTTGAATACTTGAACGGTCGATTCTTTTGTTTTTGTCTTATCTTTGCGAATTTCAAATAACTATAACTAAAAGGGAATCTATTTAATATAATAATAATAGCCATAACGAATCTAATGGCTATAACTAATAATTCCT